CCAAGTTTGTCAAGGTTTGGGGAAATGCTAAAAAGCTGGTCTACACTAGAGAAAACTCTCTCTAATGATAATGAATTTGACAACTATTGGATTTATTCCAACAACAGAAAGGGGAATAAGACAAGTAAGGAATTTCGAAATAGAATTGAAGCTCTCGACAAGAAATCCCTTTTTCTAGATATACTGGAAACAAGAACTCGATTGTGTAATAATAGTAATGATCATAGTGAAAACGAATATTTTCCTAAAGCCTATGATCCTTTCTTAAGTGGGCCCTATCGCTTAACAATGACAAAAAGGATTTCACCTTCTAAAGATTCTAAAGATTCTAAAGATTCTAAAGATTCTAAAGATTCTAAAGATTCTAAAGATTCTAAAGATTCTAAAGATTCTAAAGATAAGGGGTCTATAGAAAATTTAAGTGAAACCTTTGATATAAATCGGATTTATGCTAACCTTTTTGCAGATCCCGATTACCAAGAATTTGAGGGGCAAACCGATGCATTTGATAAAAAACCTTTTTTAATCGAAATGGAGAATTTAACTGGCAAATTTGATAGACAACTAAAATTGACTAAAGAAAAGGAAAGATTTTTCAAATTTTTATTGAATGCCATTAAAACCCATACTAATAATGCAGAAGAATCTATTACAGAATCTAATGCAAAAGAATCTATTACAGAATCTAATGCAAAAGAATCTATTACAGAATCTAATGCAAAAGAATCTATTACAGATTCTATTATCAGTAAAAAAGTCCCCCGATGGCCAGACAAATTAATAACCGAATTTGACCAACAAGTTCAAGAAGGCATTGAAAACGGGGCAGTGCCAGTCGAATATCAAATTCGCTCAAGAAAAGCCAAATACGTAAAGGTTTTGATTCCTACCGAAGAAGAAGAAAAAAAAATTGAAGAAAAAGAAAATGAAGAAAAAGAAAATGAAGAAAAAGAAAAAAAAGAAAAAGAAAAAAAAGAAAAAAAAATTGAAGAAAAAGAAAATGAAGAAAAAGAAAATGAAGAAAAAGAAAATGAAGAAAAAGAAAAAGAAAATGAACATGAACAAAAGGAGCATAAACAACATAAACAACATAAACAAAAGGAGGATAAAAAAAATGGACCTGAACAGAATTATTACAATTCTAATAGCAGTGGTGATACTGATACAGAAGATGAGATAAAGGAAATTATTTTGCCAAGTTATTCATACCAATCGGACTTTCGGCGAGAACTAATTAAAGGTGCTATGCGCGCTCAAAGGCGTAAAACTTTAATTTTTGAACTGTTTCAAGCAAAGGCGCACTCTCCCCTTTTTTTGGATAGAGTCAAAAGACTCCCCCGCCTACCGTTTGATATATCCAAATTTTTTAAAGTTTTTTTTACAAATTGGACAGACAAGGGGATAGAATCCGAAATTGTCGAGTATATAGACGAAGAAGGAAAAAAAAAAAAAAATGAAAATAGTCTAAACGAGGAAGAAAGTCGGATGGAGATATCGGAGGGATGGGATAATATCATATGTGGGCACATAATAAGGGGATTCGCGTTAATAACTCAATCTATTCTTAGAAAACATATTGTATTGCCTTCATTGATAATAGCAAAAAATATTGGACGTATATTATTATTTCAATCTCCTGAATGGTTTGAGGATATACAGGAATGGGAGCGCGAAATGCATGTTAAATGTACCCATAATGGTATCCAAGTATCGGAAACAGAATTTCCAATAAATGGGTGGGCAGAGGGTATTCAGATAAAAATCTTATTTCCTTTCTACCTGAAACCTTGGCACATACGACCCTCTGATAGAAATCTAATCGAAGAGGAAAACCAAAAAGATGAGTTTTGTTTTTTAACAGTTTGGGGACGGGAAACTAACCTTCCTTTTGGTTCTCCCAGAATTAGAAAAGGAGATTCTTTTTTTGACCCCATTTTTAAGGAACTACAACCAAAAATAGAAAAATTAAAAAGGGCGTATTTAGATTTCAATTTATATTTATTAGGAAAAACCAAATTAGTTTTAAAAGAAACAATAAAATTAATTATTGACATTATTGAAAGGTTAGTATTTATAACAAGAATAATAAAACAAAAAGTACTCTCAAAATTCAACCAAATTTTTAGATTAATAAAAGTATCAGACTCGAATGAAATTAAAAACGAAAAAGATTCTAGAAGCAGCAATCAAATAATTCATGAATCAGTTAGTCTATTTCAATCTCAAAATTGGAAAAATTATGCACTAATAAAAAGGGAGGATATAACAGGTAGAACAAGGACAATTAAAAATAAAATAGAAAGAATTACAAAAGAAAAAAAAAAAATAACCCCATCCGGGGTATATATTAATCCTACCGAAAAAGGGTATAATGCTAAAAGATTCGAATGGACAACAAATATTTGGCAAATATTAAAAAGAAGAACTGTCCGATTAATCTCTCAATTAGATTGTTTTCTAAAAATTTTCCTTGAAAAAGTATACATAGATTTTTTTTTAGCTATTATTAATATTACCAGACTCAATATACAATTTCTTTTTGAATCGATAAAAAAAATGCCGGATAAGCCCATTAATGAAACAAAAGAAGAAAGGCTTAATAGAAAAAATAAAAATATAATTAACTTTATTTCAATTAATATTCTTAGAAATAGGAAAAATTTACATAGTTTTGGGGACTTATCCTATTTGTCACAAGCATATGTATTTTTTAAATTATCACAAACCCAAGTTAGTAACAAATTAAGATCTGTTTTTCAATATAATGGAATGTCTTTTTTTATTAAGGATGAAATAAAAGATTCCTTTGAAACACAAGGAATACTTGATTCTAAATTAAGTCATAAGAAACGCCCGGATAATAAATGGAAAAACTGGATAAGGGGACATTATCAATACAATTTGTCTCATCTTAAAAGGTTTAGAAGGTGGAAAAAGATGAGAAATTTCATTAATCTACGTTATAGAAAAAAAAAAAAAAAAACCAAGCGGGATTCATATGAAAAAGTTCAGTCGGGTAATTCTAGGAATTCTAAAGTAGATTACTTAGTGAATCAAACAGACAATTTTCAAAAAAGCTATAAATATGATCTGTTATCATATAAATCTATTAATTTGAATTATGAAAATAAGAGGGACTCGCCTATTTCTAAATCAAGCTCGCAAGTCCAATTAAAAAAGAACGAAGATATTTCTTATAAATCCAACACTCATAAAGAGAATTTTTCTGATATATATATATGGAGAAGTTTCCCTATTCCTATTAAGAATTATGAAAATATTAATTATAGACAAAAAGATCGCGATAGAAAATATTTGGATTTTTTTTTTCAAAATAAAAATTGGGATCTTAGACAACAACTTATTATTGAGTCCTACATCAGAATGGATATCACGAGTAATGAAAATACTCATATTGATACTAACAATTTTCAATATCCAATTTTTGAAAAAATTGATAAAAAAAAGCTTGTTTATCTTAAAATTCCGCAAAAGCTCCAAACCAATTTACCAAAACCCCGAAAAGGTTTTTTGGATTGGATGGGAATGAATGAAGAAATACTAAAACGTCCCATCTCACGCCTGGGATTTTTTTCCTTCCCAGAATTTGTCCTACGCTATAGTCTATATAAACTAAAACCGTGGGTTATACCAAGTAAAATCCTTCTTTTAAATTTGAATATAAATGAAAATGATCTTAGTGAAAAGAAAAACATCGAAGGAAACCAAAAACAAAAAGGGGAATCCGTTTCAAATAAAGAAATAAAGAATCCAAATCGAAATCAAAAAGATCAAAAAGAAAAAGAATCGGTCGAAAGCAAAAGAGATCTTAGATCAAATGTACAAAAACAAGGGAATGCTGAATCTGTTCCTTCAACAAACCACGAAAAAGATATTGAAGACCCTTCCCCCCAAAAAATGAAAAAGAGAAAGAAAAGTAAGCTAGAAAAAGAAATAGATTTACTCCTAAGCCGTTTTTTAGTTTTTCAAATTACCTCGCGCAATACTTTGGCTAAAAGAATTAAGAATAATATAAAAATATATTCTTTCCTGCTTGGACTGCCAAATCCACGAGAAATTACTATATCCTCGATTCGAGGAGGAGAAATAAGTTTGGATTTAATATGTATTCGGAAGAATGTAAAGCTTATAGAATGGATCAAAAGCGCGTTCTTTATTATCGAACCCACACGCCTGTCTGTAAAAAATGATGGACAATTTATTATGTATCAAACCTTAGGTATTTTGTTGGTTCATAAAATTAAGGACCAAATTAATCAAGGATATAGAAAACAACCCTATGTTGATAAGAATGGTTTTGATTTACTTGTTCCCGAAACCATTTTATCGCATAGACGTCGTAGAGAGTTGAGAATTCTAATTTATTTCAATTCAAAGACTTGGAATAAAAATCCAATATCTTCGACTGAGAACAATTGTAGTCAATCTTTGGATTTGGATAAAGAGAACCCTCTTAATCTTAATAAAGATAAGAATGAATTAATTAATTTCAAATTTTTTCTTTGGCCTAATTATCGATTAGAAGATTTAGCTTGTATGAATCGCTATTGGTTTGATACAAATAACGGCAGTCGTTTCAGTATGTTAAGGATACAGATGTATCCGCGGTTGAAAAGTCGTTGATAGCCCATTTTTCCTATATATGCTATACCCTACGGGGTATATGAAAGTAAAGAGATTGACACGCCCCACCTTCCATGCCATTCTAATATATAATACGAAGACTAAAACCGCTGAGGTATCAATTAGGCCTACAAATCAATTAACAAAATCTTCTTCATTTTAGGCCTAAATTATGCCATGCAAAAATGAACCCCCTTCCTTCTTTCTTCTTTTTTTCTTTTTAAGAATAAATTTAATTGAAACCTGGATGGATTAATATGACCTGGGTGGATTAATATGAGTTGATAAAATTAGGAGTTCATAAAGAAATTCAGATTATTGTATATAACACATTAAAATTACTATCATTATTATTACTCATCGATAAAATCCGTATCTGTAAAAGTGGAAGAGGGAAAATCTTTTATGGTAAAAAGTGCATTCATTTCGGTTATTTCTGAAAAAGAAAGAAGGGGGTCGGTTGAATTTCAAGTATTCCGTTTTACCAATAAGATACGGAGACTTACTTCACATTTGGAAGTGCATAAAAAAGACTATTTATCTCAGAGAGGTTTGCGAAAAATTTTAGGAAAACGTCAACGGCTGTTGGCTTATTTGGCAAAAAAAAATAGAGCACGTTATAAAGAATTAATTGGTCAGTTGAGTATTCGAGAGGCAAAAACTCGTTAATTGGAAGAATCATTTTAAGTACTTTTTCCTATTTGGTATTTGGATAAACTTCTTTTCACTTTCAGCAATTCATGGAAAAATGAATGGGTAAAAAACTTATGACTGTACCAGCTACAAGAAAAGACCTTATGGTAGTCAATATGGGGCCTCACCACCCATCAATGCATGGTGTTCTTCGACTCATCGTTACTCTAGATGGTGAAGATGTTATTGACTGTGAGCCTATATTAGGTTATTTACACAGGGGGATGGAGAAAATTGCGGAAAATCGAACAATTATCCAATATTTGCCCTATGTGACGCGTTGGGATTATTTAGCTACTATGTTCACGGAAGCAATAACTGTAAATGGGCCCGAACTATTAGGAAATATTCAAGTACCTAAAAGAGCTAGTTATATCAGAGTCATTATGTTGGAGTTGAGTCGTATAGCGTCCCATTTGTTATGGCTTGGCCCTTTTATGGCAGATATTGGTGCACAGACCCCCTTCTTCTATATTTTTCGAGAAAGGGAATTGATATATGACTTATTCGAAGCAGCTACTGGTATGCGAATGATGCATAATTATTTTCGTATCGGAGGAATAGCTGCTGATCTACCTTATGGCTGGATAGAAAAATGTTTGGATTTTTGTGATTACTTTTCAACGGGGGTTGCTGAATATAAAAAGCTTATTACACGGAATCCTATTTTTTTAGAACGGGTCGAAGGCGTGGGCGTTATTCGCGGAGAAGAAGCACTAAATTGGGGTTTATCGGGCCCAATGCTACGGGCGTCCGGAATCCAATGGGACCTTCGTAAAGTTGATCATTACGAGTGTTACGATGAATTTGATTGGGAAGTTCAATGGCAAAAAGAAGGAGATTCGTTAGCTCGTTATTTAGTACGAATCGGTGAAATGACAGAATCAATAAAAATTATACAGCAGGCTCTGGAAGGAATTCCAGGAGGGCCCTACGAGAATTTAGAAATACGACGTTTTGATAGAGTAAAAGATTCCGAATGGAATGATTTTGACTATCGATTTATTAGTAAAAAACCTTCTCCAACCTTTGAATTGGCAAAACAAGAACTTTATGTGAGAGTTGAAGCCCCAAAGGGGGAATTGGGAATTTTTCTGATAGGAGATCTGAGTGTTTTTCCTTGGAGATGGAAAATTCGCCCGCCGGGTTTTATCAATTTGCAAATTCTTCCTCAGTTAGTTAAAAGAATGAAATTGGCTGATATTATGACGATATTAGGTAGCATAGATATCATTATGGGAGAAGTTGATCGTTAAAAATGATAATGGATACAACCGAAATACAAGCTATCAATTCGTTTTCCAGATTAGAATCCTTAAAAGAGGCCTATGGGATTATATGGCTACTTGTCCCGATTTTTACTCTTGTATTAGGAATCACAATAGGTGTACTCGTAATTGTTTGGTTAGAAAGAGAAATATCTGCAGGGATACAACAACGTATTGGACCTGAATACGCTGGTCCCTTAGGAATTCTTCAAGCTCTAGCAGATGGTACAAAACTACTTTTCAAAGAGAACCTTATTCCATCTAGAGGAGATGGTCGTTTATTTAGTATCGGACCATCCGTCGCAGTGATATCGATTTTACTAAGTTATTCAGTAATTCCTTTTGGATACCACCTTATTCTAGCCGATCTTGGTATTGGTGTTTTTTTATGGATCGCTATTTCAAGTATTGCTCCCGTTGGACTTCTTATGTCGGGATATGGATCAAATAATAAATATTCCTTTTTAGGTGGTTTACGCGCTGCTGCTCAATCAATTAGTTATGAAATACCATTAACTTTATGTGTATTATCAATATCTCTACGTGTGATTCGGTGTCGTCTAATTAGGTGAAATACTCAATTGTTCCTAGTTCTTTTCTTTCTAATTTCTGAGAAGAGGGTCAAGGTTAAATAATTTTTTCATCTTTTTTAGGCATCATTTGGGTTGATGAACTAAAGCAGATAGTTATATGAGTGAAAGAAAACGGCTTGCAAATTTGCAGTAAAAAGATTAAGTCTCATTTCCTATGTACAAGAATTAATTATTAATTAAAACTAAATAAAAGCAGGAGAGGCCGGTTGCCCCAAGATTGGTTGCTTAGTTATCATCACTTGAAGCGGGTTTAAATGGGAGGTTGAACAAAATTGAGTGGATGGTTAGAAAGACCAAAATACACAAAGGATTAGTAATGGATATTCTCTAAATAATTTAAGAGGATATTTCTGCCCATAAACGGAATTCGAATTGGGACTTAAAGTTAGTAGAAACGATCAAGAAGTACTACCCACGATTCCGACCTAGAGTATGTTCCTATCCACCAAGTAAGTAAATAACTATCAAGAACGAAGTAATCTTTTATTTGGAGTAAAATCCCTTTTATGAGAAAGGAGAATAGGAACGAAATAAAATAGAATAAAATAATTAAAAAAATCCTTTTCTTCTATCTTTTCGTTAGTTAGAAAGAGAGAACTCTTGGTATGATTCATAAATTAATGGAATGTTGAATTCTTTTTCGTAATTGAAAAAAATAGGTTGAAATACCTATATGATGTTGTTACAAAAAGGTTTTTATTCAAGGATTAAGTTATTGATTAACAAAAAAAAAATGACATTCCTAAAAATAAAAGATGAGATTAATTCAGAAGCACCTTTTTTTAATATATATAATAATATATATATAATAATATAATATATATAATATATTTTAAATAAAAAATATAGCAAACAGAATTCCGTTGGTCTAATTTGGGGAACTTGGGATAAGTTTTGACTCTATCCTACAAAAAAAAACAAAAAAAAATATAAAGATAAAGATACATAATAATTAAATGTCCTTAGATTTATTTGTGACCCTTGAGGAGCCGTATGAGGTGAAAATCTCACGTACGGTTCTGTAATAGTGGTAAGAACAGCGATGTTCTAATCAACTATGATTATCTAACAGTTCAAGTACAGTTGATATAGTTGAAGCGCAGTCAAAATACGGCTTTTGGGGGTGGAATTTGTGGCGTCAACCTATAGGGTTTCTCATTTTTCTAATTTCTTCTCTAGCTGAGTGTGAGAGATTACCTTTTGATTTACCAGAAGCAGAAGAAGAATTAGTAGCAGGTTATCAAACCGAATATTCAGGTATCAAATTTGGTTTATTTTACGTTGCTTCATATCTGAATCTACTAGTTTCTTCGTTATTTGTAACAGTTCTTTACTTAGGAGGTTGGAATCTTTCTATTCCATACCTATTCGGTCCTAAAATTTTTGACATAAATATAAATAAAGTAGGTAAAGTTTTTGGAACAATAATCAGCATCTTTATTACATTAGCTAAAACTTATTTGTTCTTGTTCATTCCTATTGCAACAAGATGGGCTTTACCAAGGTTGAGAATAGACCAACTATTAAATCTTGGATGGAAATTTCTTTTACCTATTTCTCTAGGTAATCTATTATTAACAACTTCGTCCCAACTTCTTTCACTGTAAACAATTACAATATTCTATATTCACCATTTATCTCAAACAAGAGAAAGAAACAAGTCTACTATTTTTTTCTTTATACACATTCACGATATGTTTCCTATGCTAACTGAATTCACAAATTATGGTCAACAAACAATACGAGCTGCCAGATACATCGGTCAAGGTTTCGCGATTACCCTGTCTCACGCGAATCGTTTACCTATAACTATTCAATATCCCTACGAAAAACTAATCACGTCGGAACGTTTCCGGGGCCGAATTCACTTTGAATTTGATAAATGCATTGCTTGTGAAGTATGCGTTCGTGTATGTCCTATAGATCTACCCGTTGTAGATTGGAAATTGGAAAGTGATATTCGAAAGAAACGATTGTTTAATTACAGTATTGATTTTGGAATCTGTATATTTTGTGGTAATTGCGTTGAGTATTGTCCAACAAATTGTTTATCAATGACTGAAGAATATGAACTTTCGAGTTATGATCGTCACGAATTGAATTATAATCAAATTGCTTTGGGTCGGTTACCAACGTCAGTAATTGATGATTACACAATTCGCACAATTTCGAATTCGCCTCCAATATAAATCAAATATAAAATAGTTAAACTTAAACCTCTCAATTCAAAAAAATCCCCAATTAACAATTCAATTTAAAAATTAATTATTTATGATTTAATCAATAATAGTTTATTATTAATAATAATATTAATAATAAAATAAATTTTAAATAACTGAAATTAACTATTAAGGTTTAGGTTGGATCTATAAAATAAGGCTTTTCAAAAATAGTTTAAACTTGTCATTTAATTTTTATTCAAAATGTATTTCTATATTTATAGTTCTATATTTATAGAAATATTTATATTAGATAGAGTAATATATATATATATATTTTTTCAAACTTTTTTCCAGGTATTGAATGATTAGGGCTAATAATACTATATATATCAACCCGCCCGCACCTGTTCAAATTTTATTTATTTAATTAAGTTTAAGTTAAGAAGTATCAGAAAGATAAAAAAAGGGAGTTACTTCTTTTTTCCTGGTCAGGTCAATAAAATCATGAAATATTTCGATTTTTTTTATGGATTTACCCGGGCCAATGCATGATTTTATTTTAGTCTTTCTGGGATCGGGTCTGATATTAGGAAGTCTAGGAGTAGTATTACTTCCCAATCCAATTTTGTCTGCCTTTTCGTTAGGATTGGTTCTTGTTTGTATATCCTTATTCTATATTCTATTGAGTTCTTATTTTGTAGCTGCCGCGCAACTACTTATTTACGTAGGGGCTGTAAATGTTTTAATTCTTTTTGCTGTGATGTTCATGAGTGATTCAGAATATTACAAAGATTCTCGCCTCTGGACTGTTGGGGATGGGGTTACTTCGGTGGTTTGTACAAGTCTTTTTATTTCACTAATTACTACTATTCCAGATACGTCATGGTACGGGATTATTTGGACTACAAGATCAAACCAGGTTCTAGAACAAGATTTGATAAGCAATAGTCAACAAATTGGAATTCATTTATCAACGGATTTTTTTCTTCCATTTGAACTCATTTCACTAATTCTTTTAGTTGCTTTAATAGGTGCAATTGCTGTAGCTCGTCAATAAAAAATCAGCAATTAAAATATTCCATGCTTGTTATATGTGATTCAATCAAATCAATTGAATTGTTATTTAGATTGAAATGAATGAGATTACTAAGGAGTTGCTTAATGATGCTCGAACATGTACTTGTTTTGAGTGCCTATTTATTTTCTATGGGTATCTATGGATTGATCACAAGTCGAAATATGGTTAGAGCCCTTATGTGTCTTGAACTTATATTGAATGCAGTTAATATCAATTTTGTAACATTTTCCGATTTTTTTGATAATCGTCAATTAAGGGGAGAAATTTTCTCAATTTTTGTTATAGCCATTGCAGCCGCTGAAGCAGCCATAGGGCTGGCTATTGTTTCATCAATTTATCGTAATCGAAAATCAACTCGTATTAACCAATCGAATTTGTTGAATAAGTAGTATTAATCAGAAGAATTCGAATATTCGTAAAGAAATGAAAATTTAAGGTATAATCTTCTCTGCAAAGGAAACATAAACAGAAGAAATCAAAGTATTTTGGCCCTTTCTTTTATAATAAAGCAGTCCAGAAGTAAGTTGATTAGAAAAATTCTGATAACTTGTTGATTTACCTGGTATCTAAATATAGGATTTGTTTAGAAGCTTACTAGGTCGAAAATTTATAACGTTTAAAAATGTATAGATCCAATGTCACATTCAGTAAAGATTTATGATACATGTATAGGATGTACTCAATGTGTCCGAGCCTGCCCCACCGATGTATTAGAAATGATACCTTGGGACGGCTGTAAAGCTAAACAAATTGCTTCGGCTCCAAGAACGGAAGACTGCGTTGGTTGTAAAAGATGTGAATCCGCCTGTCCAACGGATTTCTTGAGTGTTCGGGTTTATTTAGGGGCTGAAACAACTCGCAGTATGGGTCTAGCTTATTGATACGTTCCAATAAACTCTACTTGAATCCATTTTATTTATTTTTTTTTTTACCGACAAGACCCGTGCTCAAAAATAAAAATATCTTGAGCACGGGTCTTTCTGGTCCAAGCGCATCTTGTCTTTACCACGAATTTTTTTCCTTGGTTAACAATAATTGTAGTTTTTCCAATATCTGCCGGTTCATTAATTTTCTTTCTCCCCCATAGGGGAAATAGGGTAGTTCGGTGGTATACTATATGTATATGTATTTTAGAACTACTTCTAACGGTGTATACATTCTGTTATCATTTCCAACCGGGCGATCCATTAATTCAACTATTGGAGGATTATAAATGGATCCCCCTTTTTGATTTCCATTGGAGATTGGGAATAGATGGACTTTCTATAGGACCCATTTTACTAACGGGATTCATCACCGCCTTAGCTACTTTATCGGCTTGGCCTGTTACTCGAGATTCTAGATTATTTCATTTCCTGATGTTAGCAATGTACAGTGGTCAAATAGGATTATTTTCTTCTCGCAACCTTTTACTTTTTTTTCTCATGTGGGAGTTAGAATTAATTCCCGTTTATCTACTTCTATCCATGTGGGGGGGAAAGAAACGTCTGTACTCGGCTACAAAATTTATTTTGTACACAGCAGGGGGCTCCATTTTTCTCCTAATGGGAGTGCTGGGTATAGGTTTATATGGTTCTAATCAACCAACATTAAATTTTGAAACATCAGCTAATCAGCCGTATCCTGTGGTCTTAGAAATACTATTTTATATTGGATTTTTGATTGCTTTTGCTGTCAAATCGCCGATTATACCCCTACATACGTGGTTACCAGATACCCACGGAGAAGCACATTACAGTACTTGTATGCTTCTAGCTGGAATCTTATTAAAAATGGGAGCGTATGGACTGGCTCGTATCAATATAGAATTATTATCTCATGCCCATTATCTATTTTCCCCTTGGTTAGTGATAGTAGGCGCAATCCAAATAATTTATGCAGCTTCAACATCCCTTGGCCAACGGAATTTAAAAAAAAGAATAGCCTATTCTTCTGTATCTCATATGGGTTTCCTAATTATCGGAATTGGTTCTATAACTGATACAGGACTCAACGGAGCTCTTTTACAAATAATCTCTCATGGATTTATTGGTGCTGCACTTTTTTTCTTGGCAGGGACAACTTATGATAGAACACGCCTTATTTATCTTGACGAAATGGGCGGAATAGCTATCACAATGCCAAAAATATTCACCATGTTTAGTAGCTTTGCGATGGCTTCCCTTGCATTACCGGGTATGAGTGGCTTTGTTGCTGAATTGATAGTATTTTTTGGAATAATTACGAGTCACCAATTTTTTTTAATGCCAAAAATACTAATTACTTTTGTTATGGCAATTGGAATGATATTAACTCCTATTTATTCATTATCTATGTCACGTCAGATGTTTTATGGATATAAGCTTTTTAACGTTCCAAACTCTTATTTTTTTGATTCTGGACCCCGAGAGCTATTTCTTTCGATTTCCCTCTTTTTACCCGTACTGGGTATTGGTATGTACCCCGATCTCGTTCTTTCACTATCGGTTGACAAGGTTGAAGTTATGCTATCTAATTCTTTTTATAAATAGTTTTTTGCTATTCATGATTTGAAAACCTTTCACTTTACAATGAAAAAGTTGTAGAATGAAAAAAGATAACTTTTCCTTCTCGCAAATTTATAAAATTTATAGCTAAAAAAAAAAAAAGAATTTGAACCCAATATGGGCACGAACCATGCGAATGGAATATTGTATTTGATTCGCATGGTTCGTGCCCATTCGCGTAAATTTTTTTTTATATGTACTATAATGTGAATGTGTAGTGTTCGTAAGATACTTTTGTGAATTCAATTAGATGTTAATGTAAACGAACCATAACTATGGAGTCCTAGTCCTAATAGATTAACCCCAAAATAGCATATCCAAATTATAAGAAAGCCTATAGACGCTACAATTGCCGAATTTGCACCTTTCAGGTTTATATTTGTTCGAGTATGTAAATAAATCGCGAATACGATCCAAGTAATAAATGCCCAAGTTTCTTTTGGATCCCAATTCCAATAGGATCCCCAAGCTTCATTAGCCCATACTGCTCCTGACAGAATACCTATGGTTAAAAAAGAAAATCCTAGACTAATAATACGATAACTCCAATAATCCAATTGCTGAATTAATTGAGATCTGTAATAATTCTTACCCGAAAAAAAAGAAGTAGTTTGGAAAAGATTGCTTCGTTTATTCATGTATTCAATTTCACCACCGAAAAACGACTCTTTTATTAAAAGAGTACTTTTACAAAGAATCTTTCGGTTTTTTCGAAATGTAATGACTACAAGTGCTACTGATAATAATGATCCACATAAAAGGGACGCATAGCCCAATATCATCATAGTTACGTGCATTAATAACCACTCGGATTGAAGAGCGGGTACTAATATTGAAGATTGGTGTATTTGAGTTAAAAGTCCGGAAGTAGCAAAGCCCTGGGTAAAAATAGCACTTGAACCGGTTATTGTGCTTAATAAATTTTTATTTTTTTTTAAATACGGAACTATATGAATAAGGGAGAAACACCACGAAAGGAAGATTAATGATTCATATAAATCACTTAGTGGAAAATGACCCGAATAAATCCAACGTGTAACTAATAATCCTGTTATACAGGAAAAACTAACTATCAGACCCCTTTCGGATGAATCATACAGTTGTACGATTTCATCTACGCAAAAAAGGGTTATTAAACGAATTGTAATTACGATTGAAACAATAGAAAGGGAAATATGAGTTAATATATGTTCTAAGGTTGAAAATATCATAAAAAAAAAAAGAAGAGTCTCTTAAATGGAAATTGGGAGTTGAATTGATTATAGGATCTATTTCGCTTTTTTAGAAGATGACATGCCGCCACTCGGACTCGAACCGAGATGCTCTAGCACTGCTTCCTAAGAGCAGCGTGTCTACCAATTTCACCATGGCGGCTTGTCTTGAACTTATAATAGCTTATAAATAAACAATCGTCGAGATTGAAGAAGCCAATTCAGTGCAATATTTTTATTTTCTTTTTCAGAAAAAATGAAAATTCAAAATAATACAAAATATTAAATAATAATAAATAATAATAGGGATTAGAAGGTTCGTTATTTTAGTTTAGGGTCTTAGCCTCTTGGGGTTTTTCGGGTATTTTCTGTTCTCTTAGAATTGAACTCTTGTAACTAGAAAGAGAAAGTTCTACCCCAAAAATGGTTTTTGTTTTCATTTTTTAATGAACTTTTTTTCTCATTTTTTAAATTTCTGAAATTTACCATTCTATATTATATATAGTAATTCATAGAAATATATATATAAAGGTTAAGTAAGGTTAAATTGAATCTATTACTTTCAATAAAAATTAAATTCAAATAAAAAAATTATCCCCTTTTTTATAGATTTTTTATAGATAGAGAAAAAGGGAGAAAAATAGAAAATTTTTTCTCGTAACTCTAACAAACAAATAGTTCGATGGGGAAAAACCCTCTCCCCATCTTGTAAATGATAAAATCTACTAAAAAAAAAAGAAGGATAAACCTCCTTTTATCTTGTATTTATGGGTTTGTCAACAAAAAAAAGGAAACTTTTATATTTTTAGAATTCAGTAAAAAGCTTAATATATATATATATATTTTTTTTTAAATATAAAAGTCGGATTATTGAAATTTTGAATTACTATTACTTATACTACTTATATACTACTTATACTTAATTTGTTAATTTTTTTGTTGCACAAAAAAACTTTTTGAATTTCCTGTAGAAAGAGATTTCCCTAACGAAAAAGCTTTTAATGCTATCCAATATCCCTTCCTTTTCCAAATATTTTTCCGAATACGCCTTTTTGATGTAGAAATACGTTTTTTTGGAACGGCCATTTCAGATAAAAAGGATTACTTATTGTTTTCGTTGGATGTGAAAGACATCTATTGGTCAAACCAAATCCTTCTTTACTTTTTTTTTGTATTCTATTTATTCTTATTCTTGAATTAATATTCTTTTCGGAAAAAAGAAAGCTAGGGGGGGAAGATATATGAAAATCGCATTTAGAAAAAAATATTTAGCGTACTCTAAATACTAAAAATTATAAATACTATAAATAGCTAAATAGAGAAAGAGCGAAGATATGTGATTTTTTTTTTCCATAGAATCGCTGTAAAATAGTTTTTATTCATTCGATTGATTACTATCTTTATTTGATATTCTTTCTCATTAAAGTCTATATCTATAGAATCTGTTACACCGTAGGAATCAAATGAAATCTTAATAAAAAATAAATAAATAAAGTTAAGAATAAGTATAAGTTAAGTATAAGTAAGAAAAGTAATAAAAAAAATTAAAAAACAAAAGAATACATATGATAAATAGAAGAAAAGATACGAAGAGATACGTCCGCCACCTACATATTTGAGAACTTCTCCTATAAAGAAACTAAGAAAACCAACTACATTGGTAATTCCATCAATTACTCGTTGATCAAAAAAATGAGTTAATTTTGCCAATGCTCTAGTCCCCCCAATTAGGGATCTTTTATAAAAAGAATCTATATAAGCACGATTATATGACCAACAATATATGCCATTTAACATTTTATCCGAAAGGGGACCACTAGGGAGCCTTTTAAGAGTTGAATTTATTAAATCAAAATTGAATAAAGAGGAATAAGGAGATTTATATACAAAAGACGCTATAAATATTCCTAAATAACCTATACTGACTGAAAAAATAGCATCTTTGATAAATTCATACCAATTGGTCGAATTAGTCAACTTTTTATGCAAAAGATTGATCGACGGAGTTAACCATTTAGATAATATATCAACATTGACTCCCTCTTGATTAAAAGGAATTCCTATAAACCCAACGAACAGAGTAAATAGTCCCAATATAAGTAGAGGTAATAACATATTATTGTCTGATTCATAAGGATAAGAATCCAGTTTTTTATTCTCAAAACGAGGAATAGTAATAAAAGGTCGTGTCATATTTCTACCATTATCATCAATTTGATATGTTCTTTTTGAAAAAAAGGAATAACTTTTATCATCAGTCATTGCTAATAAACGAACATTTTTATTAATTTTTTTTGAAAACCCCCTGCCCCATAGAGATATTGAATAGAAAGGTATTTTTTGTTTGCCACTATAATTTGTAAAATAAACATTTAAATGTCCCTCAAAAGTAAGTAAATATATCCGAAACATATAAAATGCGGTTAATCCGGCAGTAACCCAGGCGATTATTGCGAAAATCGTCGAATACAACCAAGTATCATTAAGAATTTCATCTTTGGACCAAAAGCAAGCCAAAGGCGGAATACCACACAGAGAGAGTGTACCTAAGAAAAAAGCATTTTTGGTAATTGGTACATGTTTTCTTAAACCTCCCATAAGAATCATATTCTGACTTTTATAGGGAGAATAGCCAACAATCCCTTCCATTGAATGAATAACGGATCCGGATCCTAAAAATAACAATGCTTTGGAATAGGCATGAGTAATCAAATGAAATAAAGCACTTCGGTAAGACCCCATACCAAGAGCTAACATTATATAACCCAATTGGGACATTGTAGAATAAGCTAAACCTCTCTTAATGTCTTTTTGAGCAAGAGCTAAAGTAGCTCCTAATAACACTGTTATTATTCCTATTAAGGAGATTAAATTCATTATGGAAGGTATAACTATGAAAAGAGGAAGAAGCCGAGCTACAAGAAAAATTCCTGCCGCTACCATAGTAGCAGCGTGTATAAGGGCAGAAATCGGAGTAGGCCCTTCCATAGCATCAGGCAACCATACATGAAGTGGAAATTGTGCAGATTTAGCAACAGCACCTCCAAATAACAGAGCAGCACACAAAGTAACAAATAAAAAATTGACCTCGTTATTAGAAATTAAGTCATTGAATATTTCGAATAAATCCTGAAATTCGAAACTACCCGTTATCCAATAAAAACCTAAAATTCCTAATAATAAACCCAAATCCCCTACACGATTTGTTACAAAAGCGTTTTGGCAAGCATTTGCTGCAAGAGGTCGTGTGGACCAAAATCCTATTAATAAATAGGAAAACATTCCGACCAATTCCCAAAAAATATAAATTTGTATCAAATTCGAACTAGTAACTAATCCTAACATGGAAGTACTGAAAAAACTCATATAAGAAAAAAATATCAAATATCCTTGATCATGAGACATATAATTATCACTATAAATAAGAACCAAAATTCCAACAGTAGTGATTAACATTGACATAATAGAAGTAAGTGGATCTATCAAATATCCGAATTCTAAAGAAAAATCGTTAGTAATGATCCAAGACCATACATATTGATAGCTATAATTACTATTTATTTGCGGAATAGACAGATTTATTGAAAAAAGCATAACTATACTTAACAATAAAACACTATAAAAAGACCACATGCGACGAAACTTTTTTGTTGCCGTCGGAAAAAGAAGAAGCCCCACCGCTAGTAATATAGCAACTGAAAATGGGATGAAGAGTATGAGCCACCCGTATTGATATGTTTGTTGCATAAAAAGCTTTTTGAATTTCCTAATCTTACCTTTTTTGAAAAGAGTCCGATGTTTTTTAATTTTTTTTATTACTTTTCTTACTTATACTTAACTTATACTTATTCTTAACTTTATTTATTTATTTTTTATTAAGATTTCATTTGATTCCTACGGTGTAACAGATTCTATAGATATAGACTTTAATGAGAAAGAATATCAAATAAAGATAGTAATCAATCGAATGAATAAAAACTATTTTACAGCGATTCTATGGAAAAAAAAAATCACATATCTTCGCTCTTTCTCTATTTAGCTATTTATAGTATTTATAATTTTTAGTATTTAGAGTACGCTAAATATTTTTTTCTAAATGCGATTTTCATATATCTTCCCCCCCTAGCTTTCTTTTTTCCGAAAAGAATATTAATTCAAGAATAAGAATAAATAGAATACAAAAAAAAAGTAAAGAAGGATTTGGTTTGACCAATAGATGTCTTTCACATCCAACGAAAACAATAAGTAATCCTTTTTATCTGAAATGGCCGTTCCAAAAAAACGTATTTCTACATCAAAAAGGCGTATTCGGAAAAATATTTGGAAAAGGAAGGGATATTGGATAGCATTAAAAGCTTTTTCGTTAGGGAAATCTCTTTCTACAGGAAATTCAAAAAGTTTTTTTGTGCAACAAAAAAATTAACAAATTAAGTATAAGTAGTATATAAGTAGTATAAGTAATAGTAATTCAAAATTTCAATAATCCGACTTTTATATTTAAAAAAAAATATATATATATATATTAAGCTTTTTACTGAATTCTAAAAATATAAAAGTTTCCTTTTTTTTGTTGACAAACCCATAAATACAAGATAAAAGGAGGTTTATCCTTCTTTTTTTTTTAGTAGATTTTATCATTTACAAGATGGGGAGAGGGTTTTTCCCCATCGAACTATTTGTTTGTTAGAGTTACGAGAAAAAATTTTCTATTTTTCTCCCTTTTTCTCTATCTATAAAAAATCTATAAAAAAGGGGATAATTTTTTTATTTGAATTTAATTTTTATTGAAAGTAATAGATTCAATTTAACCTTACTTAACCTTTATATATATATTTCTATGAATTACTATATATAATATAGAATGGTAAATTTCAGAAATTTAAAAAATGAGAAAAAAAGTTCATTAAAAAATGAAAACAAAAACCATTTTTGGGGTAGAACTTTCTCTTTCTAGTTACAAGAGTTCAATTCTAAGAGAACAGAAAATACCCGAAAAACCCCAAGAGGCTAAGACCCTAAACTAAAATAACGAACCTTCTAATCCCTATTATTATTTATTATTATTTAATATTTTGTATTATTTTGAATTTTCATTTTTTCTGAAAAAGAAAATAAAAATATTGCACTGAATTGGCTTCTTCAATCTCGACGATTGTTTATTTATAAGCTATTATAAGTTCAAGACAAGCCGCCATGGTGAAATTGGTAGACACGCTGCTCTTAGGAAGCAGTGCTAGAGCATCTCGGTTCGAGTCCGAGTGGCGGCATGTCATCTTCTAAAAAAGCGAAATAGATCCTATAATCAATTCAACTCCCAATTTCCATTTAAGAGACTCTTCTTTTTTTTTTTATGATATTTTCAACCTTAGAACATATATTAACTCATATTTCCCTTTCTATTGTTTCAATCGTAATTACAATTCGTTTAATAACCCTTTTTTGCGTAGATGAAATCGTACAACTGTATGATTCATCCGAAAGGGGTCTGATAGTTAGTTTTTCCTGTATAACAGGATTATTAGTTACACGTTGGATTTATTCGGGTCATTTTCCACTAAGTGATTTATATGAATCATTAATCTTCCTTTCGTGGTGTTTCTCCCTTATTCATATAGTTCCGTATTTAAAAAAAAATAAAAATTTATTAAGCACAATAACCGGTTCAAGTGCTATTTTTACCCAGGGCTTTGCTACTTCCGGACTTTTAACTCAAATACACCAATCTTCAATATTAGTACCCGCTCTTCAATCCGAGTGGTTATTAATGCACGTAACTATGATGATATTGGGCTATGCGTCCCTTTTATGTGGATCATTATTATCAGTAGCACTTGTAGTCATTACATTTCGAAAAAACCGAAAGATTCTTTGTAAAAGTACTCTTTTAATAAAAGAGTCGTTTTTCGGTGGTGAAATTGAATACATGAATAAACGAAGCAATCTTTTCCAAACTACTTCTTTTTTTTCGGGTAAGAATTATTACAGATCTCAATTAATTCAGCAATTGGATTATTGGAGTTATCGTATTATTAGTCTAGGATTTTCTTTTTTAACCATAGGTATTCTGTCAGGAGCAGTATGGGCTAATGAAGCTTGGGGATCCTATTGGAATTGGGATCCAAAAGAAACTTGGGCATTTATTACTTGGATCGTATTCGCGATTTATTTACATACTCGAACAAATATAAACCTGAAAGGTGCAAATTCGGCAATTGTAGCGTCTATAGGCTTTCTTATAATTTGGATATGCTATTTTGGGGTTAATCTATTAGGACTAGGACTCCATAGTTATGGTTCGTTTACATTAACATCTAATTGAATTCACAAAAGTATCTTACGAACACTACACATTCACATTATAGTACATATAAAAAAAAATTTACGCGAATGGGCACGAACCATGCGAATCAAATACAATATTCCATTCGCATGGTTCGTGCCCATATTGGGTTCAAATTCTTTTTTTTTTTTTAGCTATAAATTTTATAAATTTGCGAGAAGGAAAAGTTATCTTTTTTCATTCTACAACTTTTTCATTGTAAAGTGAAAGGTTTTCAAATCATGAATAGCAAAAAACTATTTATAAAAAGAATTAGATAGCATAACTTCAACCTTGTCAACCGATAGTGAAAGAACGAGATCGGGGTACATACCAATACCCAGTACGGGTAAAAAGAGGGAAATCGAAAGAAATAGCTCTCGGGGTCCAGAATCAAAAAAATAAGAGTTTGGAACGTTAAAAAGCTTATATCCATAAAACATCTGACGTGACATAGATAATGAATAAATAGGAGTTAATATCATTCCAATTGCCATAACAAAAGTAATTAGTATTTTTGGCATTAAAAAAAATTGGTGACTCGTAATTATTCCAAAAAATACTATCAATTCAGCAACAAAGCCACTCATACCCGGTAATGCAAGGGAAGCCATCGCAAAGCTACTAAACATGGTGAATATTTTTGGCATTGTGATAGCTATTCCGCCCATTTCGTCAAGATAAATAAGGCGTGTTCTATCATAAGTTGTCCCTGCCAAGAAAAAAAGTGCAGCACCAATAAATCCATGAGAGATTATTTGTAAAAGAGCTCCGTTGAGTCCTGTATCAGTTATAGAACCAATTCCGATAATTAGGAAACCCATATGAGATACAGAAGAATAGGCTATTCTTTTTTTTAAATTCCGTTGGCCAAGGGATGTTGAAGCTGCATAAATTATTTGGATTGCGCCTACTATCACTAACCAAGGGGAAAATAGATAATGGGCATGAGATAATAATTCTATATTGATACGAGCCAGTCCATACGCTCCCATTTTTAATAAGATTCCAGCTAGAAGCATACAAGTACTGTAATGTGCTTCTCCGTGGGTATCTGGTAACCACGTATGTAGGGGTATAATCGGCGATTTGACAGCAAAAGCAATCAAAAATCCAATATAAAATAGTATTTCTAAGACCACAGGATACGGCTGATTAGCTGATGTTTCAAAATTTAATGTTGGTTGATTAGAACCATATAAACCTATACCCAGCACTCCCATTAGGAGAAAAATGGAGCCCCCTGCTGTGTACAAAATAAATTTTGTAGCCGAGTACAGACGTTTCTTTCCCCCCCACATGGATAGAAGTAGATAAACGGGAATTAATTCTAACTCCCACATGAGAAAAAAAAGTAAAAGGTTGCGAGAAGAAAATAATCCTATTTGACCACTGTACATTGCTAACATCAGGAAATGAAATAATCTAGAATCTCGAGTAACAGGCCAAGCCGATAAAGTAGCTAAGGCGGTGATGAATCCCGTTAGTAAAATGGGTCCTATAGAAAGTCCATCTATTCCCAATCTCCAATGGAAATCAAAAAGGGGGATCCATTTATAATCCTCCAATAGTTGAATTAATGGATCGCCCGGTTGGAAATGATAACAGAATGTATACACCGTTAGAAGTAGTTCTAAAATACATATACATATAGTATACCACCGAACTACCCTATTTCCCCTATGGGGGAGAAAGAAAATTAATGAACCGGCAGATATTGGAAAAACTACAATTATTGTTAACCAAGGAAAAAAATTCGTGGTAAAGACAAGATGCGCTTGGACCAGAAAGACCCGTGCTCAAGATATTTTTATTTTTGAGCACGGGTCTTGTCGGTAAAAAAAAAAATAAATAAAATGGATTCAAGTAGAGTTTATTGGAACGTATCAATAAGCTAGACCCATACTGCGAGTTGTTTCAGCCCCTAAATAAACCCGAACACTCAAGAAATCCGTTGGACAGGCGGATTCACATCTTTTACAACCAACGCAGTCTTCCGTTCTTGGAGCCGAAGCAATTTGTTTAGCTTTACAGCCGTCCCAAGGTATCATTTCTAATACATCGGTGGGGCAGGCTCGGACACATTGAGTACATCCTATACATGTATCATAAATCTTTACTGAATGTGACATTGGATCTATACATTTTTAAACGTTATAAATTTTCGACCTAGTAAGCTTCTAAACAAATCCTATATTTAGATACCAGGTAAATCAACAAGTTATCAGAATTTTTCTAATCAACTTACTTCTGGACTGCTTTATTATAAAAGAAAGGGCCAAAATACTTTGATTTCTTCTGTTTATGTTTCCTTTGCAGAGAAGATTATACCTTAAATTTTCATTTCTTTACGAATATTCGAATTCTTCTGATTAATACTACTTATTCAACAAATTCGATTGGTTAATACGAGTTGATTTTCGATTACGATAAATTGATGAAACAATAGCCAGCCCTATGGCTGCTTCAGCGGCTGCAATGGCTATAACAAAAATTGAGAAAATTTCTCCCCTTAATTGACGATTATCAAAAAAATCGGAAAATGTTACAAAATTGATATTAACTGCATTCAATATAAGTTCAAGACACATAAGGGCTCTAACCATATTTCGACTTGTGATCAATCCATAGATACCCATAGAAAATAAATAGGCACTCAAAACAAGTACATGTTCGAGCATCATTAAGCAACTCCTTAGTAATCTCATTCATTTCAATCTAAATAACAATTCAATTGATTTGATTGAATCACATATAACAAGCATGGAATATTTTAATTGCTGATTTTTTATTGACGAGCTACAGCAATTGCACCTATTAAAGCAACTAAAAGAATTAGTGAAATGAGTTCAAATGGAAGAAAAAAATCCGTTGATAAATGAATTCCAATTTGTTGACTATTGCTTATCAAATCTTGTTCTAGAACCTGGTTTGATCTTGTAGTCCAAATAATCCCGTACCATGACGTATCTGGAATAGTAGTAATTAGTGAAATAAAAAGACTTGTACAAACCACCGAAGTAACCCCATCCCCAACAGTCCAGAGGCGAGAATCTTTGTAATATTCTGAATCACTCATGAACATCACAGCAAAAAGAATTAAAACATTTACAGCCCCTACGTAAATAAGTAGTTGCGCGGCAGCTACAAAATAAGAACTCAATAGAATATAGAATAAGGATATACAAACAAGAACCAATCCTAACGAAAAGGCAGACAAAATTGGATTGGGAAGTAATACTACTCCTAGACTTCCTAATATCAGACCCGATCCCAGAAAGACTAAAATAAAATCATGCATTGGCCCGGGTAAATCCATAAAAAAAATCGAAATATTTCATGATTTTATTGACCTGACCAGGAAAAAAGAAGTAACTCCCTTTTTTTATCTTTCTGATACTTCTTAACTTAAACTTAATTAAATAAATAAAATTTGAACAGGTGCGGGCGGGTTGATATATATAGTATTATTAGCCCTAATCATTCAATACCTGGAAAAAAGTTTGAAAAAATATATATATATATATTACTCTATCTAATATAAATATTTCTATAAATATAGAACTATAAATATAGAAATACATTTTGAATAAAAATTAAATGACAAGTTTAAACTATTTTTGAAAAGCCTTATTTTATAGATCCAACCTAAACCTTAATAGTTAATTTCAGTTATTTAAAATTTATTTTATTATTAATATTATTATTAATAATAAACTATTATTGATTAAATCATAAATAATTAATTTTTAAATTGAATTGTTAATTGGGGATTTTTTTGAATTGAGAGGTTTAAGTTTAACTATTTTATATTTGATTTATATTGGAGGCGAATTCGAAATTGTGCGAATTGTGTAATCATCAATTACTGACGTTGGTAACCGACCCAAAGCAATTTGATTATAATTCAATTCGTGACGATCATAACTCGAAAGTTCATATTCTTCAGTCATTGATAAACAATTTGTTGGACAATACTCAACGCAATTACCACAAAATATACAGATTCCAAAATCAATACTGTAATTAAACAATCGTTTCTTTCGAATATCACTTTCCAATTTCCAATCTACAACGGGTAGATCTATAGGACATACACGAACGCATACTTCACAAGCAATGCATTTATCAAATTCAAAGTGAATTCGGCCCCGGAAACGTTCCGACGTGATTAGTTTTTCGTAGGGATATTGAATAGTTATAGGTAAACGATTCGCGTGAGACAGGGTAATCGCGAAACCTTGACCGATGTATCTGGCAGCTCGTATTGTTTGTTGACCATAATTTGTGAATTCAGTTAGCATAGGAAACATATCGTGAATGTGTATAAAGAAAAAAATAGTAGACTTGTTTCTTTCTCTTGTTTGAGATAAATGGTGAATATAGAATATTGTAATTGTTTACAGTGAAAGAAGTTGGGACGAAGTTGTTAATAATAGATTACCTAGAGAAATAGGTAAAAGAAATTTCCATCCAAGATTTAATAGTTGGTCTATTCTCAACCTTGGTAAAGCCCATCTTGTTGCAATAGGAATGAACAAGAACAAATAAGTTTTAGCTAATGTAATAAAGATGCTGATTATTGTTCCAAAAACTTTACCTACTTTATTTATATTTATGTCAAAAATTTTAGGACCGAATAGGTATGGAATAGAAAGATTCCAACCTCCTAAGTAAAGAACTGTTACAAATAACGAAGAAACTAGTAGATTCAGATATGAAGCAACGTAAAATAAACCAAATTTGATACCTGAATATTCGGTTTGATAACCTGCTACTAATTCTTCTTCTGCTTCTGGTAAATCAAAAGGTAATCTCTCACACTCAGCTAGAGAAGAAATTAGAAAAATGAGAAACCCTATAGGTTGACGCCACAAATTCCACCCCCAAAAGCCGTATTTTGACTGCGCTTCAACTATATCAACTGTACTTGAACTGTTAGATAATCATAGTTGATTAGAACATCGCTGTTCTTACCACTATTACAGAACCGTACGTGAGATTTTCACCTCATACGGCTCCTCAAGGGTCACAAATAAATCTAAGGACATTTAATTATTATGTATCTTTATCTTTATATTTTTTTTTGTTTTTTTTTGTAGGATAGAGTCAAAACTTATCCCAAGTTCCCCAAATTAGACCAACGGAATTCTGTTTGCTATATTTTTTATTTAAAATATATTATATATATTATATTATTATATATATATTATTATATATATTAAAAAAAGGTGCTTCTGAATTAATCTCATCTTTTATTTTTAGGAATGTCATTTTTTTTTTGTTAATCAATAACTTAATCCTTGAATAAAAACCTTTTTGTAACAACATCATATAGGTATTTCAACCTATTTTTTTCAATTACGAAAAAGAATTCAACATTCCATTAATTTATGAATCATACCAAGAGTTCTCTCTTTCTAACTAACGAAAAGATAGAAGAAAAGGATTTTTTTAATTATTTTATTCTATTTTATTTCGTTCCTATTCTCCTTTCTCATAAAAGGGATTTTACTCCAAATAAAAGATTACTTCGTTCTTGATAGTTATTTACTTACTTGGTGGATAGGAACATACTCTAGGTCGGAATCGTGGGTAGTACTTCTTGATCGTTTCTACTAACTTTAAGTCCCAATTCGAATTCCGTTTATGGGCAGAAATATCCTCTTAAATTATTTAGAGAATATCCATTACTAATCCTTTGTGTATTTTGGTCTTTCTAACCATCCACTCAATTTTGTTCAACCTCCCATTTAAACCCGCTTCAAGTGATGATAACTAAGCAACCAATCTTGGGGCAACCGGCCTCTCCTGCTTTTATTTAGTTTTAATTAATAATTAATTCTTGTACATAGGAAATGAGACTTAATCTTTTTACTGCAAATTTGCAAGCCGTTTTCTTTCACTCATATAACTATCTGCTTTAGTTCATCAACCCAAATGATGCCTAAAAAAGATGAAAAAATTATTTAACCTTGACCCTCTTCTCAGAAATTAGAAAGAAAAGAACTAGGAACAATTGAGTATTTCACCTAATTAGACGACACCGAATCACACGTAGAGATATTGATAATACACATAAAGTTAATGGTATTTCATAACTAATTGATTGAGCAGCAGCGCGTAAACCACCTAAAAAGGAATATTTATTATTTGATCCATATCCCGACATAAGAAGTCCAACGGGAGCAATACTTGAAATAGCGATCCATAAAAAAACACCAATACCAAGATCGGCTAGAATAAGGTGGTATCCAAAAGGAATTACTGAATAACTTAGTAAAATCGATATCACTGCGACGGATGGTCCGATACTAAATAAACGACCATCTCCTCTAGATGGAATAAGGTTCTCTTTGAAAAGTAGTTTTGTACCATCTGCTAGAGCTTGAAGAATTCCTAAGGGACCAGCGTATTCAGGTCCAATACGTTGTTGTATCCCTGCAGATATTTCTCTTTCTAACCAAACAATTACGAGTACACCTATTGTGATTCCTAATACAAGAGTAAAAATCGGGACAAGTAGCCATATAATCCCATAGGCCTCTTTTAAGGATTCTAATCTGGAAAACGAATTGATAGCTTGTATTTCGGTTGTATCCATTATCATTTTTAACGATCAACTTCTCCCATAATGATATCTATGCTACCTAATATCGTCATAATATCAGCCAATTTCATTCTTTTAACTAACTGAGGAAGAATTTGCAAATTGATAAAACCCGGCGGGCGAATTTTCCATCTCCAAGGAAAAACACTCAGATCTCCTATCAGAAAAATTCCCAATTCCCCCTTTGGGGCTTCAACTCTCACATAAAGTTCTTGTTTTGCCAATTCAAAGGTTGGAGAAGGTTTTTTACTAATAAATCGATAGTCAAAATCATTCCATTCGGAATCTTTTACTCTATCAAAACGTCGTATTTCTAAATTCTCGTAGGGCCCTCCTGGAATTCCTTCCAGAGCCTGCTGTATAATTTTTATTGATTCTGTCATTTCACCGATTCGTACTAAATAACGAGCTAACGAATCTCCTTCTTTTTGCCATTGAACTTCCCAATCAAATTCATCGTAACACTCGTAATGATCAACTTTACGAAGGTCCCATTGGATTCCGGACGCCCGTAGCATTGGGCCCGATAAACCCCAATTTAGTGCTTCTTCTCCGCGAATAACGCCCACGCCTTCGACCCGTTCTAAAAAAATAGGATTCCGTGTAATAAGCTTTTTATATTCAGCAACCCCCGTTGAAAAGTAATCACAAAAATCCAAACATTTTTCTATCCAGCCATAAGGTAGATCAGCAGCTATTCCTCCGATACGAAAATAATTATGCATCATTCGCATACCAGTAGCTGCTTCGAATAAGTCATATATCAATTCCCTTTCTCGAAAAATATAGAAGAAGGGGGTCTGTGCACCAATATCTGCCATAAAAGGGCCAAGCCATAACAAATGGGACGCTATACGACTCAACTCCAACATAATGACTCTGATATAACTAGCTCTTTTAGGTACTTGAATATTTCCTAATAGTTCGGGCCCATTTACAGTTATTGCTTCCGTGAACATAGTAGCTAAATAATCCCAACGCGTCACATAGGGCAAATATTGGATAATTGTTCGATTTTCCGCAATTTTCTCCATCCCCCTGTGTAAATAACCTAATATAGGCTCACAGTCAATAACATCTTCACCATCTAGAGTAACGATGAGTCGAAGAACACCATGCATTGATGGGTGGTGAGGCCCCATATTGACTACCATAAGGTCTTTTCTTGTAGCTGGTACAGTCATAAGTTTTTTACCCATTCATTTTTCCATGAATTGCTGAAAGTGAAAAGAAGTTTATCCAAATACCAAATAGGAAAAAGTACTTAAAATGATTCTTCCAATTAACGAGTTTTTGCCTCTCGAATACTCAACTGACCAATTAATTCTTTATAACGTGCTCTATTTTTTTTTGCCAAATAAGCCAACAGCCGTTGACGTTTTCCTAAAATTTTTCGCAAACCTCTCTGAGATAAATAGTCTTTTTTATGCACTTCCAAATGTGAAGTAAGTCTCCGTATCTTATTGGTAAAACGGAATACTTGAAATTCAACCGACCCCCTTCTTTCTTTTTCAGAAATAACCGAAATGAATGCACTTTTTACCATAAAAGATTTTCCCTCTTCCACTTTTACAGATACGGATTTTATCGATGAGTAATAATAATGATAGTAATTTTAATGTGTTATATACAATAATCTGAATTTCTTTATGAACTCCTAATTTTATCAACTCATATTAATCCACCCAGGTCATATTAATCCATCCAGGTTTCAATTAAATTTATTCTTAAAAAGAAAAAAAGAAGAAAGAAGGAAGGGGGTTCATTTTTGCATGGCATAATTTAGGCCTAAAATGAAGAAGATTTTGTTAATTGATTTGTAGGCCTAATTGATACCTCAGCGGTTTTAGTCTTCGTATTATATATTAGAATGGCATGGAAGGTGGGGCGTGTCAATCTCTTTACTTTCATATACCCCGTAGGGTATAGCATATATAGGAAAAATGGGCTATCAACGACTTTTCAACCGCGGATACATCTGTATCCTTAACATACTGAAACGACTGCCGTTATTTGTATCAAACCAATAGCGATTCATACAAGCTAAATCTTCTAATCGATAATTAGGCCAAAGAAAAAATTTGAAATTAATTAATTCATTCTTATCTTTATTAAGATTAAGAGGGTTCTCTTTATCCAAATCCAAAGATTGACTACAATTGTTCTCAGTCGAAGATATTGGATTTTTATTCCAAGTCTTTGAATTGAAATAAATTAGAATTCTCAACTCTCTACGACGTCTATGCGATAAAATGGTTTCGGGAACAAGTAAATCAAAACCATTCTTATCAACATAGGGTTGTTTTCTATATCCTTGATTAATTTGGTCCTTAATTTTATGAACCAACAAAATACCTAAGGTTTGATACATAATAAATTGTCCATCATTTTTTACAGACAGGCGTGTGGGTTCGATAATAAAGAACGCGCTTTTGATCCATTCTATAAGCTTTACATTCTTCCGAATACATATTAAATCCAAACTTATTTCTCCTCCTCGAATCGAGGATATAGTAATTTCTCGTGGATTTGGCAGTCCAAGCAGGAAAGAATATATTTTTATATTATTCTTAATTCTTTTAGCCAAAGTATTGCGCGAGGTAATTTGAAAAACTAAAAAACGGCTTAGGAGTAAATCTATTTCTTTTTCTAGCTTACTTTTCTTTCTCTTTTTCATTTTTTGGGGGGAAGGGTCTTCAATATCTTTTTCGTGGTTTGTTGAAGGAACAGATTCAGCATTCCCTTGTTTTTGTACATTTGATCTAAGATCTCTTTTGCTTTCGACCGATTCTTTTTCTTTTTGATCTTTTTGATTTCGATTTGGATTCTTTATTTCTTTATTTGAAACGGATTCCCCTTTTTGTTTTTGGTTTCCTTCGATGTTTTTCTTTTCACTAAGATCATTTTCATTTATATTCAAATTTAAAAGAAGGATTTTACTTGGTATAACCCACGGTTTTAGTTTATATAGACTATAGCGTAGGACAAATTCTGGGAAGGAAAAAAATCCCAGGCGTGAGATGGGACGTTTTAGTATTTCTTCATTCATTCCCATCCAATCCAAAAAACCTTTTCGGGGTTTTGGTAAATTGGTTTGGAGCTTTTGCGGAATTTTAAGATAAACAAGCTTTTTTTTATCAATTTTTTCAAAAATTGGATATTGAAAATTGTTAGTATCAATATGAGTATTTTCATTACTCGTGATATCCATTCTGATGTAGGACTCAATAATAAGTTGTTGTCTAAGATCCCAATTTTTATTTTGAAAAAAAAAATCCAAATATTTTCTATCGCGATCTTTTTGTCTATAATTAATATTTTCATAATTCTTAATAGGAATAGGGAAACTTCTCCATATATATATATCAGAAAAATTCTCTTTATGAGTGTTGGATTTATAAGAAATATCTTCGTTCTTTTTTAATTGGACTTGCGAGCTTGATTTAGAAATAGGCGAGTCCCTCTTATTTTCATAATTCAAATTAATAGATTTATATGATAACAGATCATATTTATAGCTTTTTTGAAAATTGTCTGTTTGATTCACTAAGTAATCTACTTTAGAATTCCTAGAATTACCCGACTGAACTTTTTCATATGAATCCCGCTTGGTTTTTTTTTTTTTTTTTCTATAACGTAGATTAATGAAATTTCTCATCTTTTTCCACCTTCTAAACCTTTTAAGATGAGACAAATTGTATTGATAATGTCCCCTTATCCAGTTTTTCCATTTATTATCCGGGCGTTTCTTATGACTTAATTTAGAATCAAGTATTCCTTGTGTTTCAAAGGAATCTTTTATTTCATCCTTAATAAAAAAAGACATTCCATTATATTGAAAAACAGATCTTAATTTGTTACTAACTTGGGTTTGTGATAATTTAAAAAATACATATGCTTGTGACAAATAGGATAAGTCCCCAAAACTATGTAAATTTTTCCTATTTCTAAGAATATTAATTGAAATAAAGTTAATTATATTTTTATTTTTTCTATTAAGCCTTTCTTCTTTTGTTTCATTAATGGGCTTATCCGGCATTTTTTTTATCGATTCAAAAAGAAATTGTATATTGAGTCTGGTAATATTAATAATAGCTAAAAAAAAATCTATGTATACTTTTTCAAGGAAAATTTTTAGAAAACAATCTAATTGAGAGATTAATCGGACAGTTCTTCTTTTTAATATTTGCCAAATATTTGTTGTCCATTCGAATCTTTTAGCATTATACCCTTTTTCGGTAGGATTAATATATACCCCGGATGGGGTTATTTTTTTTTTTTCTTTTGTAATTCTTTCTATTTTATTTTTAATTGTCCTTGTTCTACCTGTTATATCCTCCCTTTTTATTAGTGCATAATTTTTCCAATTTTGAGATTGAAATAGACTAACTGATTCATGAATTATTTGATTGCTGCTTCTAGAATCTTTTTCGTTTTTAATTTCATTCGAGTCTGATACTTTTATTAATCTAAAAATTTGGTTGAATTTTGAGAGTACTTTTTGTTTTATTATTCTTGTTATAAATACTAACCTTTCAATAATGTCAATAATTAATTTTATTGTTTCTTTTAAAACTAATTTGGTTTTTCCTAATAAATATAAATTGAAATCTAAATACGCCCTTTTTAATTTTTCTATTTTTGGTTGTAGTTCCTTAAAAATGGGGTCAAAAAAAGAATCTCCTTTTCTAATTCTGGGAGAACCAAAAGGAAGGTTAGTTTCCCGTCCCCAAACTGTTAAAAAACAAAACTCATCTTTTTGGTTTTCCTCTTCGATTAGATTTCTATCAGAGGGTCGTATGTGCCAAGGTTTCAGGTAGAAAGGAAATAAGATTTTTATCTGAATACCCTCTGCCCACCCATTTATTGGAAATTCTGTTTCCGATACTTGGATACCATTATGGGTACATTTAACATGCATTTCGCGCTCCCATTCCTGTATATCCTCAAACCATTCAGGAGATTGAAATAATAATATACGTCCAATATTTTTTGCTATTATCAATGAAGGCAATACAATATGTTTTCTAAGAATAGATTGAGTTATTAACGCGAATCCCCTTATTATGTGCCCACATATGATATTATCCCATCCCTCCGATATCTCCATCCGACTTTCTTCCTCGTTTAGACTATTTTCATTTTTTTTTTTTTTTCCTTCTTCGTCTATATACTCGACAATTTCGGATTCTATCCCCTTGTCTGTCCAATTTGTAAAAAAAACTTTAAAAAATTTGGATATATCAAACGGTAGGCGGGGGAGTCTTTTGACTCTATCCAAAAAAAGGGGAGAGTGCGCCTTTGCTTGAAACAGTTCAAAAATTAAAGTTTTACGCCTTTGAGCGCGCATAGCACCTTTAATTAGTTCTCGCCGAAAGTCCGATTGGTATGAATAAC